GAGCGTTTAGACTACTTATACCCCTCACTGGGAATCAGAGAAAGGAGAGGATAGGACCGGTATTAGCAGAATAGATGGCTTCCTAAGAATCCATCTGATGGTATTTAGTAAAGACTTGAATAGATGCCTTCCTTCATAAGAACAGGTAACCTGGTAGGTGAGTCACTCTCCGCTAACCTGGTAGGTGGGACTTGCTCTACTTTGACTTCTCTATTTCATAACACTAGCCAACCTGCGTACCTGGAAGGAGCTGACACTCGTCGAGAGGAGAAAGGGCAGGTTTTTGATCTAGTCTGATGCTTACAGGACATAGAATCACGTTTACGGATGAGTGAAGTTCTTGTTCATTTCTCTTTCTAAAAGGGAGTCTCAATGAGACCTAAGAAAGGTAATGAGTCTGAATGCCTTCATTGTATTGTTGCTGGCTACCTTTCACTTAGAAGCAATAATAGGAAGTCCAAGGCTGCCTTATCTTATGGGCAATGCCCCCTTTGCCGTAAAGAGTAGCCATATCCAGTGCGATCTCCTCATACTCAGGCGTCGCCTCAAATCCCATTTATAAACTCTACAACCGCTCCGGTCACACTGCACCACCCTTATTTAACGGGCCTTTAGGCTAAGGATAGATTGCCTGATAGACGAATTCGTCGACCGCCAATGCTCTAATAAGCTGTCTTTCTCCCAGGGCTTCTCCGCTAACAACCAGTCCAGCAACCCGACCGGTAGGACAAGAAGAGCTTCCCTTCCTAGTCCTAGATCCGAGTTACTAGCTTTCTAGACCGACGGTTGTAGGCCTCCCTCAGGTCGGCTTTAGTCGAGCTCCCCAACTCGCTCGACGGTACGACCTCTCCGACTAATAGACTTGATACCGTTCCGTTCCGCTCATGCTCCTTGAGAGGAAAGAAAGAGCTCGACTGTTAAGGAGAGGAAGCACTCCCTCCACTACCCCGCAAATCTAATGATGGACATGCAAGCAGTCCCGCTTATGTGAAGGCTTAGCCAAGTTTGAAGCCTCTCGAATGACTCAGCTAGTTTACTAGACCCTCTATCCGACCCCCTATCAAGTAAGGAGAGCTAGGTTGTATGACTTCCTGCCGGTCTTTGAAGCTATTAACTAATCTCTAGGGCAAGTAGGACTAGTCTTTATGGCCCTATTGATTTAGGAGTTGTTGCAACACTGGTTGTTGACGGTTGTTAGCGAGGTACGAGCAGGAGAGTGGCTAATGTCCCTCAGCCCTTGAAAGCCATTAACTAACCTTAAGAGCAATTAGGGCTGGTCTCTCTCTTGGGTTAGCCCGCTTCTCTCTTTTAGGAGGAGGGAGAGGACTCTGCTAATTCTTTCTCAGTATGCTTAGGAAGCAAGGTTTTTAGGGCCTGGAAGGAGGGGAAGAATCTTGGACTAGGAGGGGAAGGGATGGTTGTATGGCATCTATGAAAGCATTGACTACATTTCTCCTTCGATATTGCGAAGGCAAGACGCTCTATTGGCTTAGGTTTAGTTGGTACAAAATAAAGTTCTAAATGGATAGGATAAATTTGATTGACTGATGGTACAATGTACTTTTGTACAAAGTCACTTCTCAATTCGTATTTGGTATACGAAAGTGCGGAAGGCAAGCCCTTCTATCTGACTTTGGCTTCTCAATTGCATATACCAAAAGACTGTGCCAAAAGAATTGCTACCTTTCTGTTCGATATTGAATTGACCTAGACATCGAGATTTCATATACCAAAAGAATTGTACATCGCTAGGAAGACTGGTCGTTATTCCCCTTTCGGTCTAGTTAATAGCTCTAGGCAACTACCTAACGGACTAAGAAGAAGCCCCAAGAAAGAGTCTTCTTACAGGTTAGTTGATAGCTTTCCAGTGTGACCTCTGATCTTCCTTGCTCCTCAAGGAGGAAATCGATAGCCTTTAAGATAAGAGGCTAGCTCCTGTCTTGGTTGGGACAGCTAGCTTATTGGTCCACTGCCTCCCCTTTGAAATAAGCTAAGCAAGAACGCAAGAAAGCCTTCTCGCAAGCAAGCAAGAAGGAAGGCTTTTAAGATGGAAAGCCCCTATTGAGTAAGATTGCTCGCTAGTTGCCATCAGTTCAATCACTGAAATCAGTGAAATCTAGAAATCAGTCTCATTTCACCATTAGGGAGAATCCACTTTATCCATTTCAATCTCTGTCATCGAAGGAAAAAGGGCTAGCATCATTTCTCCATTGGGGAGATACCACTTTTGAAATGAAAGATCAACTCTTCGAAGGGAAAAGCTCAAGTGTGAAATTACAGCTATATTGGCATCGACTATGTCTCTCATCGGTTCTCCAGCATGCGAGTTCATTCAGTATCGAAGTCAGCTAGCCTTCATTCAATCAAGGCAAGTTCAATGGGATCTCCCTTGTCTCTCAGTCTCAGTTGCAATACTTGTACATGAAAGGCAGTGAAATACCATTAAATAGAAAGAGGATTGAATATCTCACTTCAATACCGATCTATCGAACTGTATACC